TCGGTTACTACTCCTGAATCGTACAAAAGAAAAAGAGATAAAAAACTGGGGATATTGTGTGATTAGTTTAGTTGGTATCCAAAACGAAAATATAAAATTCAAGTAAATAAGTAAAAAAAGAAGGGGGGGTCTTGAATCAAAATAATTTAAAGTTCGTATTTCTGTCAGAGGGCAATATGAATGTTTTATCATGTTCCATCAACACACTAATAAAAGAAGGGTTATATGAGATATCTGGTGTAGAAGTAGGCCAACATTTCTATTGGCAAATAGGGGGTTTCCAAGTCCATGCCCAAGTCCTTATTACTTCTTGGGTTGTAATTGCTATCTTATTAGGTTCCGCAGTTCTAGCGGTTCGCAATCCACAAACCATTCCAACTGCCGGCCAAAATTTCTTTGAATTTGTCCTTGAATTCATTCGAGACGTGAGTCAAACCCAGATTGGAGAAGAATATGGTCCATGGGTTCCCTTTATTGGAACCCTGTTTTTATTTATTTTTGTTTCTAACTGGTCAGGAGCCCTTTTACCGTGGAAAATTATCCAGTTACCTCAAGGGGAGTTAGCAGCACCAACGAATGATATAAATACGACGGTTGCTTTAGCTTTACTCACATCAGTAGCCTATTTTTATGCGGGTCTTAGCAAAAAAGGATTAGGGTATTTCAGTAAATACATTCAACCAACTCCAATTCTTTTACCCATTAACATCTTAGAAGATTTTACAAAACCCCTATCACTTAGTTTTCGACTTTTCGGAAATATATTAGCCGATGAATTAGTCGTTGTTGTTCTTGTTTCTTTAGTACCTTTAGTGGTTCCTATACCTGTCATGTTCCTTGGATTATTTACAAGCGGGATTCAAGCTCTCATTTTTGCCACTTTAGCTGCGGCTTATATAGGTGAATCTATGGAAGGTCATCATTAACTATTTTTTTTTTCAAATATTCTTTTTTAGGTTAGCCCAATTATAGAATAGTTAGTTTACGTTATGTAAGAAACACTTGTATATGTGATATTTGATATTGACTAGGTATATATGAGTTAAAGATCTATATAATCTGCCCTACTACTTTTGTGAATTTCGATTTAGATAGGGATTCGATTAGAAGTTCTTCCTTTTTATCTGTGAATTGGATGAAAAAACGATAAAAAAAAGAACGAAGAATTCAACGAATGGTTCACAAAAAAGAAATGGCATAAAAAAGTCGTATATATATATTATGAATTTTTAAAAATCCCGTGGATAGGAACTACTATCAAAGTAATTCTTATGATTCAATAATATTATTATATTATTTCAATAAAAGTTTTTGGTTATTTTGGCTGGATGAATCTTAGCGATTACTTAATTATAATTAAGTCCTAAGTCATTGGATGATTGTATCATTAACTATTTCTTTATTTTGGTGTGAGGAACTTATCATGAATCCACTGGTTTCTGCTGCTTCGGTTATTGCTGCTGGGTTGGCTGTTGGGCTTGCTTCTATTGGACCTGGAGTTGGTCAAGGTACAGCTGCGGGTCAAGCTGTCGAAGGTATCGCGAGACAACCTGAGGCAGAAGGAAAAATACGAGGTACTTTGTTGCTTAGTTTGGCTTTTATGGAAGCTTTAACAATTTATGGCCTGGTTGTAGCATTAGCGCTTTTATTTGCGAATCCTTTTGTTTAATCCTAGAAACCCAAAAATTCGGGATTTTTTTTTCGTAGTTTTTTTAATTCTATCAAGATTTAACTCCTACAATTATTCATTGAGACAACAACCCTAACCCTTGGGAAGGACTAATTTGAGGATGGGGAATTAGCACATCGATTCGCTTTCTTCCTTCCCCTTATTCTTTTAGTTTAACGGAAACTTTTTTTTTTTTAAGGAGGTTTAGGTTTTTTGAAATTGACATAAAACTTGGTCTCAAATTCTAGCTTAATTCTAATTAAGTCTCATTATTATTATTGAAAATTAAAAATTTTGGAAAATACATTTGTAAATAGAATAGGTTTTTGATTCTGTTTACAAATATCCAAATTAGGTAAATTAAATTATAAATTATTAAATTCAATTTTCTTTTTATTGAAAATAAAAAGAATAAAAAAAAGGACAGAGTTCTTTTTTTATAGTTTAGCTAGAAGAGGAGATTATATGAAAAATTTAACCGATTCTTTCGTTTACTTGGGTCACTGGCCATCCGCCGGGAGTTTCGGGTTTAATACCGATATTTTAGCAACAAATCCAATAAATCTAAGTGTAGTTTTCGGTGTATTGATCTTTTTTGGAAAGGGAGTGTGTGTGAGTTGTTCATTTCAAGAATAAGCTGGATTCACCCAGTGGCACTCTAACTAGGAAAGAGTGCATAATCCCGCGAATTACTTCTGAATAAAAAAAAATCATATTTTAGAACCATAGCATTTCGTTATTCTTTGGTAAGAATACTTTACTTTGATTCTCTATCAACCAAAAATTTGGGACCATTAATTAACATGGTTAAAGCTAAACCGTTTGAAGTTC